TCTATTAAATCTAGATAAAAAAAGAAAAAATAATTTCTAATAGAATCTTTTAAAACAAAAAGGAAAAAGAGAAAAGAATTTCTATTTATAATAGACTCCTGCTGATACTGCTGTTTTCTTGATCTACCCGAAGCTTTTCAGATGAGACATTCATAAACAACTCTACCATAATTCTTAGCGGATAATACGAATTTAGGTTGAATAGTAGTACATTATTCTATAATTTTATTATCTAAATATAGAATAACAAATTACTAAAAAGATTAATACAAAAAAGAAAATATACGAAGAAATTCGTCCCCCCCCCACATATTTGATAGCCTCTCCTATAAAAAAACTGGAAATCCCAATTCCATTTGGAATTCCATCAATTACTTGTCTATCAAAAAAATAATTGAATTTAACTACCTTTCTTACACTCGCAATTAAAGATACTTCAAAAAAAGCATCTATATAACCACGATTATATGACCAATCATATATAACATTGATTATTTTATCAGCAATAATTTTTTTAGGAACACTTTTTTGAAATAAATTAAATAAGTTCAAATTTTGTAAAGATGAAAAAACTGGTTTATAGAAAAAAGACGCTATAAATATTCCGAAAAAAGCTATACTCACCGAAAAAGTTGCATTTGTAAAAAATTCATACCAATCCACAGAATTCTTTGAATTTTGATGTAAAAGGTCTATAGACGGAATTAACAAATTAGATAAAATATCCAAATCTCTCGGTTCTTGGCTGAAAGAAATTCCTATGGACCCGACGAAGAAAGTAAATAGTACTAATACAAGCATAGAAAATAGCATAGTATTGTCTGATTCATGAGGATAAAAAAACGGAATGTTTTTAGTACCAAAATAGGTACTATCAAGAAAAAGACGTCTTATGCTTTTGACATTTCGATTAATTCGATGTGAATATGTCCTCTTCCGAAAAAAAGAAGTCCTTTCATTATTATTAGTTGTTAATAAAGCTAATAAATGAATTTTCTTTTTTAATTTTTTTTTTTCTTCTTTGCCCCATAAAGATATTGAATAGAAAGAACTATTTTTCTTTCCATTGAAATTTTGAAAATGAACGTTTAAATATCCTTCAAAAACAAGTAAATAGATTCGAAACATATAAAATGCAGTTAATCCTGCTGTGGAACAAGCTATTATTGCGAAAATTGGTGAATACAACCAACTATCATTTAGAATCTCATCCTTGGACCAAAAACAAGCAAAAGGTGGAATACCACAAAGAGAAAGTGTACCTATTAAAAAAGCGGTTTTTGTAATTGGCGCATGTTTTGTTAAACCGCCCATAAGAACCATATTTTGACTTTTATCTGGAGAATATCCAACAATAGCTTCCATTGAATGAATAATGGATCCAGATCCTAAAAATAACAATGCTTTTGAATAAGCATGAGTAATCAAATGAAATAAAGCGGCTCGATAAGAACCCATACCTAAAGCTAACATCATATAACCCAATTGAGACATTGTAGAATAGGCCAAATTTTTCTTAATATCTTTTTGAGCAATAGCTAAAGTAGCTCCTAATACTACTGTTATTATACCTATCAAAGCTATTACACTCATTATGGGGGGTATAACTATGAAAAGAGGAAGAAGTCGAGCTATAAGAAAAATTCCTGCTGCTACCATAGTAGCAGCATGGATAAGAGCGGAAATAGGAGTAGGACCTTCCATAGCATCTGGTAACCATACATGAAGAGGGAATTGGGCAGATTTCGCAACTGATCCGAAAAATAACAAGAGGGCGCACAAAGTAACAAAAAAAAGATTCACCTCATTCTTATAAATTAAGTTGTTGAATATTTGAAATAAATCCCGAAATTCCAAACTACCCGTTATCCAATAAAAACCTAAAATTCCTAATAATAAACCAAAATCCCCCACACGATTAGTTACAAACGCTTTTTGACAAGCATTTGCCGCAATAGGACGTGTGAACCAAAAACCTATTAATAGATAAGAACACATTCCAACCAATTCCCAAAAAATATAAACTTGTATCAAATTTGAACTAGTAACTAACCCTAACATTGAAGTATTAAAAAAACTCAGATAAGTAAAAAATCTCAAATAGCCTTGATCATGAGACATGTAACTATCACTATAAATTAGAACCAGAATCCCAACAGTAGTGATTAATATTGACATTATAGAAGTAAGTGAATCAATCAAGTAGCCAAACTCTAAAGAAAGATCATTATTTATAGTCCAAGACCATACATATTGATAGATAGAACTATTCTCGATTTGATGAATAGATAGATCGATCGAAAAAATCATAACTATCGTTAACAATAAAATACTAGGAAAAGCCCACATACGGCGAATATTTTTTGTTGCCGTAGGAAAAAGTAGAAGTCCTACCCCTATTAAAATAGGAACTGGAAGTGGGATGAAAGGTATGATCCATGAATATTGATGTATATATTCCATACAAAAAAAATAAAGAATAAAAAATATTTAGATTCTTGATGAATTTTGTTTCTTATTCATTTGTTTTATCTCTTTTGTAAAGGGGTTCGGTTAATAAAAAGTGGATAAATAAATCGAATTTTATATTCTTAATTGTTCTGAATCTTTGCACAATCGTTCCAATATTGGAAAGTACAAAGTCAAAATCGGCCAATAACCAAATTCCTAGTGAAAAAAATCTTAATATTTTAAGTAATAATATTTTAAGTAATATTAATTATAAGTAATATAAATAACTATGTTAGTCATTTTTCTATATATTAAGAAAAATGACTATTAATAAATAATATAAATAATGAAATTAAATAATAATAAATAAAATCAAAATTTTGATCTATAGAGTGAGAGTGAGGGTGGGGATAAATCATTACACCAAAACGAAGAACATTTGTTTATTTTGATATAAATTATAAAAACAATATAAAATAATACTTTTTTTTATTATCGAGAAACATTCGTTTCTTTTTGAACTAATTGATTCTTTTACATTAGAATAAAAAGAGATCCATAGATAGATATCTATTATCTATGAAATATTTGGAAAAGGTTTATAATATTCAATGTTTTTCCTTTAGATAGAAAAAAAAGAAAGAGGGAATTAAGATAAATAAGACATACGGCTAATTACAGAATAATTCGTTTTCATTTACAGAACAAATGTCTTTCACATCGAACTATAGTAATAAAAAAACGATCCTAATTGTATGGCAGTTCCAAAAAAGCGCACTTCTATATCAAAAAAAAATATTCGTAAAAATTTTTGGAAAAAAAAGGGATATTGGACAGCATTGAAAGCCCTTTCATTATCTGAATCCATTTTTACAGATAAATCAAAAAGTTTTTCTCTTAAGAAAAAAACAGATAAACCAAAAGGTTTTTTTCTAAGAAAATAACAGGTAAATGAAAAGGTTTTTTTTTCTAAGAAAATAAAAATGTTGGATTGGAATAATCTAAATTAGCTCGATTCAAAGAGTATTCTTTAATACTCATTTTATACTAATACTAGTATAGAATATGGAACATATATTTAGAATCTATTAGATATATATCTAATAGATTCTAAATATATAGAATCTAATTTTTTCATTTTTTTGAATGTAGTGTTAAATTTGAAAACGAAGACTGGAAATGAAAAAAAAAAGAATAATAGAACATTTTTATTTCTATATGAATTTCTATTATTCTTTTTTCATATTTTTGATATTCGAATAAATCCAAATTTTAAATTTACTTATTATTATCAATTTATCCTAAATGTTTAGTTAAAGAAATGTACTAAATAAATAGTGCACTTTAAGCGATTCTTTCAATCTCGACGATTGACTAAAGAGTTGGTTATTATGATTTCGAGTAAGCCGCTATGGTGAAATTGGTAGACACGCTGCTCTTAGGAAGCAGTGCTAGAGCATCTCGGTTCGAGTCCGAGTAGCGGCATGGCATCCTATCCTATATTTTTAAAATTTGAAAAGAAGAAGTCCTATAATGAATTCAATTCCCTATTTCTATTCCTAGTATTCATACCTTTTTTATTTTCATTATAGATATTTATTTTCATTATATATATATGATATTTTCAACTTTAGAGCATATATTAACTCATATATCGTTTTCTGTCATATCAATTGTTATTTCAATTCATTTGATAACCTTATTAGTCAATGAAATCGTAGGATTATATGATTTGTCCAAAAAAGCCATGATAATAACTTTTTTCTGTGTAACGGGATTGTTAATTACTCGTTGGTTTTTTTCGGGCCATTTACCATTTAGTGATTTATATGAATCACTAATCTTTCTTTCATGGGGTTTTTCCATTTTTCATATGGTTCCGTGTTTTAAAAAGGAGAAAAACCTTTTAAGTACAATAATCGCACCAAGTGTTATTTTTACCCAAGGCTTTGCGACTTCGGGTCTTTTAACCAAAATGCATCAATCTGGAATATTAGTACCCGCTCTACAATCCCATTGGCTAATGATGCACGTAAGTATGATGATATTGGGCTATGCAGCTCTTTTATGTGGATCATTATTATCAGTGGCTATTTTAGTCATTACGTTTCAAGAAGCCATCCAAATTCTTGGTAAAAGCAAGAATTTGGATTTTTTAAATAAATCCGTTGATTTTGTCGAAATAAAATACATGAATATGAATGAAAGAAACAATGTTTTACGAAAAACATCTTTTTCTTCTTCTCGAAATTATTATAGGTCTCAATTTATTCAACAATTGGATCGTTGGGGTTATCATATTATTAGTCTGGGTTTTCTGTTTTTAACGATAGGTATTCTTTCAGGGGCAGTATGGGCTAACGAGGCATGGGGGTCCTATTGGAATTGGGATCCAAAGGAAACTTGGGCCTTTATTACTTGGACTATATTCGCGATTTATTTACATACTAGAAAAAATAAAAAATTTGAAGGTGTAAATTCTTCAATAGTGGCCTCTATAGGATTTCTTATAATTTGGATATGTTATTTGGGGATCAATCTATTAGGAATAGGACTACATAGTTATGGTTCATTTACATCTAATTAAATTTCAATGAGTAAAGAACCTGAGAAATAAAAATATGGAAAGCATATAAATATAGACTTTCCATAAATCGTGGAGAACCCTTTCAATCAAGTAATGTAATGATTCAAGGGGTTCTCACAAACAACAAACATATTGGATTATAATTTCCATTTTGTTAAGTGAATCTAACAGAAAACTATTCTTTTTCATAAGGTTTTTTTCTCTTTTTGATTCATTTATTCATGAAAATGCTCTATCAAAAATTAGCTAGAATAGCTTCAACCTTGTCAATCGAGAATGAAAAAATGAAATCCGGATAAATACCAATACCTATTACGGGTATAAGGATAGAAATCGAAATAAATAATTCTCTCGGCCCAGAATCAAAAAAATAAGAGTTTGGTGTATTAAAAAACTTGTATCCATAGAACATCTGCCGTAAGATAGATAATAAATAAATAGGAGTTAATATCATTCCAATTGCGGTTAGAAAAGTAATTAGTATTTTCATCATGAAAAGATATTTTTGACTAGTAATTATTCCAAAAAAAACTATCAATTCGGCAACAAAACCGCTCATGCCCGGCAATGCAAGAGAAGCCATCGATAAGATAGTGAAAATAGTAAATATTTTTGGCATTGGGATAGCCATTCCGCCCATTTCGTCAAGATAAAGAAGACGTAGTCTATCATAACTAGTTCCTGCCAAGAAAAAAAGCGCAGCGCCAATAAATCCATGAGATATTATTTGTAAAATGGCCCCGTTGAGCCCAGTCTCACTTATAGAACCAATTCCTAGAATTATGAAACCCATATGAGATACCGAAGAATAGGCTATTCTTTTTTTTAAATTACGTTGACCAAAAGATGTTGAAGCGGCATAGATTATTTGAATAGAACCTAATATCATTAACCAGGGGCAAAATATTGAATGAGCGTGGGAAAATAATTCAATATTAATTCGAACCAACCCATATGCTCCCATTTTTAATAAGATTCCGGCTAAAAGCATACAAGTGCTGTAATGTGCCTCTCCGTGGGTATCTGGTAACCATGTATGTAAGGGTATAATCGGCGATTTGACAGCAAAAGCAATAAGAAATGCCGTATATAATATTATTTCTAGCGCCACGGGATACGATTGATTAGTTAATGTTTCAAAATTTAATGTTGGTTCATTAGAACCATATAAACCGATACCCAGAATTCCCATTAATAAAAAAACAGAACCTCCTGCAGTGTACAAAATAAACTTTGTAGCTGAATACAAACGTTTCTTTCCCCCCCACATGGCTAAAAGTAGATAAACCGGAATTAATTCCAATTCCCACATGATGAAAAAAAGTAAAATGTCTCGAGAAGAAAATGGTCCGATTTGACCGCTATACATTGCTAACATCAGGAAATAGAATAATTGGTATTCTCGAGTAACCGGCTGAGCCGCTAAAGTGGCTAAAGTAGTTATAAATCCCGTCAGTAAAATAGGTCCTATAGAGAGTCCATCTATTCCCAATCTCCAGTAAAAATCAAAAAAATTGATCCATTTATAATTCTCCCTCAGTTGAATTAGTGGATCATCCAATTGGAAATGATAACAAAATGCATAGGTTGTTAGAAGGAGATCGATTAAGCATATACAAATGCTATACCACCTAATTACCTTATTTCCCCTATGAGGGAATAAGAAAATTAAGGAACCTGCGGCTATTGGGAAAACTACAACTATTGTTAACCAAGGAAAAAAATTCGTCATAAAAATAAGATACACTTGGGCCAGAAAAGCCCGTGCTCAAAAAAAAATACAAAATATTTTTTTGAGCACGGGTTTTTGCCAGTAAAAAAAAAAACGTATTCGTGTGGTGTTTTTTGAAACGTATCAATAAGCTAGACCCATACTTCGAGTTGTTTCAGGCCCTAAATAAACTCGAACACTTAAGAAATCCGTCGGACAAGCGGACTCACACCTCTTACAACCAACACAGTCCTCTGTTCTTGGGGCAGAAGCTATTTGCTTAGCTTTACATCCATCCCAAGGTATCATTTCTAATACATCTGTGGGACAAGCTCGGACACATTGAGTACATCCTATACATGTATCATAAATCTTTACTGAATGTGACATTGTATCTATAGTAATTTTTGAACATAAAAAATGAAAATTATCGATCTAGTAAACTCGTAAATGAATCATATATTTATATACCAGATGAATCAATGATTTGTTATAATATTGTTAATCAAAAAAAATGTCTAGATCAATTTAGAAGAAGGAATAGAAGAGGACCAGGATACTTTGATTTTTTATGATTTAGGCAATGCAAACATGATCATAAGTTGTGTAGAATACATATTAATTTGAATTGAATTTTTTTTATTAATTATGATTAATTAATGCTATTTATTCAACAAATTCGATTGATTGATACGGGTTGATTTTCTGTTACGAGCAATTGCGGAAACAATAGCCAGTCCGATAGCTGCTTCAGCGGCTGCAATAGCTATAACAAAAATGGAAAAAATATTTCCTTTTAATTGGCGATTATCAAAAAAATCAGAAAAAGTTACGAGATTTATATTAACTGCATTCAGTATAAGTTCAAGACACATAAGGGCTCTAACCATATTTCGGCTCGTGATCAATCCATAGATACCAATAGAAAATAAATAGGCACTCAAAACAAGTACATGTTCGAGCATCATTGACCAACTCCTTATTAATTTTGATTCATTTCAATATGAACAACAATTCAACAGATTCAATTGACTAAAGAATATAACAAGTCTGGAACAAAAGAATATATCGGCAATAAAAAAAAGAGTTTGTAATAAAAAAAAGAGTTTGTACATAACATAGAATTGAAAAAAAAATCTTGATTTATGTTACTAATTCTATAAAGATTTCTTACTGGCGAGCTACGACAATTGCACCTATCAAAGCAACTAAAAGAATTATTGAAATTAGTTCAAATGGAAGAAAAAAATCGGTTGATAAATGAATTCCAATTTGTTGACTAGTACTTATCAAATCTTGCTCAATAATCTGATTTGGTCTTGTAGTCCAAATAATTCCGTACCATGATGTATCTGGAATAATAGTTATTAGTGAAACAAAAATACTTGTACAAACTATCAAAGTAATTCCATCCCCAACAGTCCAAAGATTCAAATCTTGGTAATATTCGGAACTATTCATGAACATCACAGCAAATATGATTAAAATGTTAATAGCTCCCACGTAAATAAGTAGCTGTGATGCAGCTACAAAATGGGAGTTTGATAAAATATATAATAAGGATATACAAACAAGAACCAGTCCCAACGAAAAAGCAGAAAAAATAGGGTTGGTAAGTAATACTACTCCTAGACTTCCTAATATAATACCCGATCCCAGAAAGACTAAAAGAAAATCGTGTAGCGTTTCAGGCAAATCCATTATATGTAAAAAAAAGACAAAGAAATCGAAATTTCATGACCGTATTGATATGACCAGGAAAAAAATTTTTATATACTTAATTTTTTTTTTGCATTGAAAAAAAATCCTAAGGAGTTTGAATTGATTGATATATAGTTACAGTTAGATAATCAATGTCATTCCAGTCTTTATACTAAAGAGTAGTTTGAAATTAAAACAAAAATATAAAAGTAGATATAACATAAATTATTAATTTTCATTTTTTTTATATTCTATTTTGATAATATTTTATTTTGATTATTCTCTTATCTATTCTATAGAATATATAGATTCTACATTATTTATAGAGTTATATATAGATTCTACATTATTTATAGAGTTATATATAGATTCTATAATATTCTTATATATAATATTCTTATATATAATATTCTTATATATAATATTCTTATATATAATATTCTTATATATAATATTCTTATATATTCTATTCTATAATATTCTCATTTTCTTTTTGATTTTATAAGAAAGAATAAAAATAATTTTAACTTATTTAATTATAAAAAATTCTCTTTTTTTATTTGAATTGTTCGAATTGTATAATCATCAATTACTGACATTGGTAAACGGCCCAAAGCAATTTGATTATAGTTCAATTCGTGACGATCATAAGTTGAAAGTTCATATTCTTCAGTCATTGATAAACAATTTGTTGGGCAATACTCAATACAGTTACCACAAAAAATACAGATTCCGAAATCAATACTGTAATTTAGCAATCGTTTCTTTCGAATATTAGTTTCCAGTTTCCAATCAACAACGGGTAAATCGATAGGACATACACGAACACATACTTCACAAGCAATGCATTTATCAAATTCAAAATGGATTCGACCGCGGAAACGTTCCGATGTGATTAATTTTTCATAAGGATATTGAATCGTTACAGGTAAACGATTTGCGTGAGATAAGATAATCATGAAACTTTGACCAATGTACCTTGCAGCTCGGACTGTTTGTTGACCATAATTCATGAACCCAGTTACCATAAGGAACATATCGTAAATATCTATGAATATTTTTGTTTTATTTCTTTCTCTTATTTGAGACAAGTTATGAATATAGAAAAGAAATCTTTTACAGTGAAAACAATTGAGACGAAGTTGTTAATAATAGATTACCGAGAGAAATAGGTAAAAGAAATTTCCATCCAAGATTTAATAATTGATCCATTCTTAGCCTAGGCAAAGACCATCTTGTTATGATAGAAACGAATAAGAAAAAATAAGTTTTAGCTAATGTAATAAAGAGATCCGTTGTAGTTCCAAAAACTCCATATGTTTTATTTTTTTCAAAAAACTCAGAAACGAATATGTACGGAATAGAGATATTTGAACCGCCCAAGTAAAGAACTGTTACAAATAATGAAGAAATGAAAAGGTTTAAATAGGAAGCAACGTAAAATAAACCAAATCGAATACCCGAATATTCTGTTTGATAACCCGCTACTAATTCTTCTTCTGCTTCTGGTAAATCAAAAGGTAATCTTTCACATTCTGCTAGTGAAGAAATTAGAAAAACAATGAAACCGATAGGTTGACGCCACAAATTCCATCCCCAAAAACCATATTTTGATTGCCCATCAACTATATCAACTGTACTTAAACTGTTAGATAATCCTAGTCGGTGATAACATTACTGTTCCCATCTCTATTACAGAACCGTACATGAGATTTTCACCTCATACGGCTCCTGGAAAGCCTTAAGTAAATCTAAGGACCGGGACGATTATTTCTCTCGTGATATATCCATAAGATATAGAAGATTTAAATCTATCGAACGGTTCTGAATTAGACCAATTCAATTCTGTCTGTTCTAGAAATAACTAAATAAGAAAGATAAAGCCATTTTAATAAAAGATACGATAAGGCACTTCTGAATTGATCTCATCCCTTAAAAATCAAAATTTGAATTTGTTGAGTAATAACTGAATTCTTCAATAAAATACTCTTTTAGAATTCTCCATAACCCTCCGCATTTTGAATTACGAAAAAGAATTACACATTCGTTTCTTAATTATCATGTGAATTTGATCTCCATGAATATGGATATAAGAAATCATAAACAAAAAAGAGATCTGCTTTTCGTTTATGATTTCTTCTTCTTTTTTCGTTCCTATTCTTCTTTTTTGTGCTATGAAAAAGGGACTTAAAAATTTTTAAAGGATTTTTTCGTTCCTGATAGTAATTTATTTAATCCGTGGATGGAAGCATACTCTGGATCGGAGTTATGGGGAGTACTGCTTGATTTTTTCTACCAATTTAAAGCCCCAATTTAGTATTCTTTTTCTATTATGCGTAAATTGTCTTTTGGATAATTTACAAAATCTGTGTTACTAATCCTTTGTGTATCTTGGTGTTTCTAACCATCCACTCCTTTTTTTATTAACCCCTTATTCATTTTAATTTACTACATCTATCTATGATCATACAAATGATAACTAAAACTCAATAAGGTTGGTCTTTTGAGCCCGCTTCAAAACAGGATGAAAAAGATTATCCAATCTTGGGTTAAATGTCCTCTTCTCTTTATAATTTTATTTGACTTCATTCTTATACATAGAAAATGAGACTCAATATTTTTACTGCCATTTAAAATCATCATACTATCTGTTAACTATAAGTAATAGAGTATTCTGAAATTTTATTCAATATAAGCTGTTTTATTTCACTCATATAACTATCTAATTTAGTTCTTCAATCGGAATTGTGAAAAATCAAATTAAGATAATGAAGGTTTCTATTTAATTTATTCGACTCCTTTCCTATAGAGTACTCTAAAGAGAGGAGCATAGCAATAGCATCGAATGAATAGCTTTTTGGGTTTCAACGAATCGCACGTAGAGATATTGATAAGACACATAGAGTTAATGGTATTTCATAACTAATCGATTGAGCAGCAGCTCGTAGACCACCCAAAAAGGAATATTTATTATTTGACCCATATCCTGACATAAGAAGTCCAATGGGAGCAATACTCGAAATAGCAATCCATAAAAAAACACCGATATTGAAATCAGATAAAACAAAGTTATAGCCAAAGGGAATTACTGAATAACTTATTAGAATTGATATCACTGATATGGATGGTCCGATACTGAATAAACGAGTATCTCCCCTAGATGGAATAAGATTCTCTTTGAATAGTAGTTTTGTTCCGTCTGCTAGAGCTTGAAGAATTCCAAAAGGACCAGCGTATTCGGGTCCAATACGCTGTTGTATCCCTGCAGATATTTCTCTTTCTAACCATACAATTGCTAGTACACTTATTGTGATTCCCAATACAAGAATCAAAATAGGTACAAGTATCCATAGAATTCCATAGACCTCTTTGAAAGATTCCAATCCGGAAAAAGAATTTAGATCTTGGACTTCCGTTGTATCAATTATCATTTCAACGATCAACTTCTCCCATAATGATATCTATGCTACCTAGTATTGTCATAATATCAGCCAATTTCATTCTTTTAACTAATTGAGGAAGAATTTGCAAATTGATAAAACCAGGTGGACGGATTTTCCATCTCCAAGGAAAACCATTATGATCTCCTATTAGATAAATTCCTAATTCCCCCTTGGGGGCCTCAACTCTCACATAAAGTTCTTGTTTCGGCAATTCAAAAGTCGGAGACGATTTTTTACCAATGAATCGATATTCAAAATCATTCCATTCTGGCTCCTTTTCTCTATCAAAGGAGCGAATTTCTAAATTTTCATATGGCCCACCTGGAATTCCTTCCAAAGCCTGTTGAATAATTTTAATGGATTCCATCATTTCACCAATTCGAACTAAATAACGAGCTAATGAATCTCCTTCTTTTTGCCATTGAACTTCCCAATCAAATTCCTCGTAACACTCATAATTATCAACTTGACGTAGATCCCATTGTATTCCGGAAGCCCGAAGCATCGGTCCTGATAACCCCCAATTTATAACTTCCTCTCTACCAACAACACCTACGCCTTCAACTCGTTCTAAAAAAATTGGATTTCGCGTAATCAGTTTTTGATATTCAATAACCCTTGTTAAAAAATAATTGCAGAAATCAAAACATTTATCTATCCAACCATAAGGTAGATCAGCCGCTACTCCTCCAATACGAAAATAATTATGCATCATTCTCATACCTGTCGCAGCTTCAAATAGATCATATATTAATTCTCTTTCTCTAAAAATATAGAAAAAGGGGGTTTGTGCACCAATATCTGCCATAAAAGGTCCCAGCCATAGTAGATGAGAGGCTATACGACTTAATTCCAACATAATTACTCGTATATAGCTGGCCCTTTTAGGTACTTGAATATTTCCCAATTGTTCCGGTCCATTTACGGTTATTGCTTCTGTGAACATAGTAGCTAAATAATCCCAACGTGTTACATAAGGCAGATATTGTATAATTGTTCTATTTTCCGCAATTTTTTCCATACCTCTGTGTAAATAACCCAATATTGGTTCACAATCAATAACATCTTCACCATCCAGAGTAACAATAAGTCGAAGAACACCATGCATTGATGGGTGTTGAGGCCCCATATTGACTATCATGAGGTCTTTTCTTGTAGCTGGGACATTCATAGGTTTTTCCTCGATTCATTCTTCCATGAATCGTTAAAAAAAAGTTCATCAAAATTCAGGATCTAATAAATCGAATAATTGAAAATGATTCTTGAAATTAACGAATTTGTGAATCCCGAATACCCAACTGATTTATTAATTTTTTATAACGTATTTTATTTTTCTTTGACAAATAAGACAGTAGTCGTTGCCGTTTTCCTAGAATTATATGTAAACCCCTTTGAGATAAATAGTCTTTTGGGTGTAATTCCAAATGTGAAGTAAGTCTTAGTATCTTATTCTGGAATTTGAATACTTGAAATTCAACTGATCCGGGGTTTTCTTCTTTTTTTTTTTGTGAAATAACAGGTATAAATGAATTTTTTATCATAAAATGAAAGCTTTTCTCTCCCCCTCGTTTTTGGTAGATATTTTTATTGATCAGTAATAGTAATGACACTAATTTTTAATTTAGTATTTAAAATTATCTTAATTTACTTAACAATTCTTAATTTATTTTTTTTTTTTTTCAAATCAATTATATTATTATATTATATTATTAAGGAAAGTAATTCAAATAGATAAAAAAATAAATACTATATTTATAAATTCAATAAATAAAAAATTCTATTGTCTTGTCTATTTCAAAAAAAAAAAAAGAAGACCATTTTTTTGATTCATTTTTCTATTTTATTTATTTCTATCTAATGGATACATCATTGAATTCGTATCAATCCCACAATGCGCGTGCGCATTTTTATTTAAATTATATTTATATATAAATATATATATATATATTTATATATAAATATTAATATATATATAAATAAATAAAAATATTTATTTATATATATATATTAATCAGATATGTTACATAAAATTTTATGATAATGATAAATAGAAGATAATTTAATGTAGATTCTAAATTAATCTTTCAATCTAGGATACATATGTATCCTTAATAGACTGAAACGGCTTCCATTATGGGTATTAAACCAATAGCGGTTTATACAAGCTAAATCTTCTAATCGATAATTTGGCCAAAGAAATAATTTAAAATTCATTAGTTTTTTTGTTTCGCTATCAAGATCTTTATTTTTAGCCAAAACTTGAGAAAAATTTTTTATTTTATTCTCTATTTTATTCTCATTGTCATTTATTGTTTTTCTATGCACAGTATTTCTATTCCTAGGATTCAAACAAGTTAGAATTCTCAATTCTCTACGGCGTCTAGTGGACAAAATATTTTCAGGAACAAACAAATCATAAAGATTTTTATCTTTATTTTCTGTTATCTTTTGATCAACACGACTTTTTTCTGAGTTTGTTTTCGAACTCCACCAACTTTTTCGCTTCTTACTCTTATGAATCAACGGTAGTCTTATGGTTTGATATATAAGAGATTGTTCATGGTTTGTTCTAGACAGACGAATAGGTTCAATAAAAAACGTTAGCTTGTCCTTCAAGTGCTCTGTGTCCCTACATTCTGTATAACGAAAATCCTTCGTAAGTGGATCAACCGAAACAAACATTTCTATATCTAGGTCTCGCGTTTTAATCGAACCTATTAGAAATTTTTTAAACTGTTTCATTCTAACCAATCTAATCATGAGACAAACTACGTTGAAATTTTCAACTGCTTGTTCTCGGGCGTAATCACCACAGTCCAAATAAAAACCCAAATATTTTGATAGTAAGAAATCCCGTTCTGCCGTTAGATTGGTCCTGTATTTACAATCTGATCCTTTAGAATCGTATGAGCGAAATTTAAGATCTACATCTACTGGAGTCACGTATTTTTCAGTTCCTAACTCTACAAAGAATTTTATTGGTAAGATCCAAGGATTCCTCTTATATGCATAATAAAAATTCCTTAATTTTGAAAAGAACCAAAATCTGGAAGTAGGGAATTTCTTATTCGGTATAGTAGAAGTCTTTTTCCTTTTTACATTCATTCCTATCCAATTGAAATACTTTCTATCCAGATTTTTTTGCATATCTAGAATATCATATTCTGCTAGATAATTTTGGAGAGAGATATCGATATCGGCTATTCTATCCAAAAATTCTTCTCTACATTGGTTTTTGTTTGCTTGCTTGGATTTTTTCTTACCCGCAAAATGAATATATTGATAGGAGAAAAGATCATATCTATATTGTTTTTTCATTTTTTGTTTAATTTCTAAGAAATCTTCTTCTTGTTTTAAAATTTCTGATAAGTCTCCTTCTTGTTTTTTGGAAAGAATTAATTGAATTTTTTCATATGAATCATATTCAACTAAATCTTTATTTTGAGCCACACGATGTTCATTGATTCTATTCCTCCAGTTTTGTGATACTAATCTCGACCATCTGTTCTCAGGTAAATCGTATTGATTATGAACCTTTAACCAATTTTTCCATTGATTCATTAACGAATCGGGATGTTTCTTATGTCTTAATTTGGAATTATATGTTCCTTGTATTCTAAAAAAACAATCCTTTATTTCATTCTTATTCTTAAATTTATAAGGATTACTAACTTGGATTTGTGATAATTTATAAAATACATATGCTTGTGACAAAGAAGATACATCCCAAGAATTCTGTGAATTCATATTCGTAATATTCGAAGATTTGTCTATAATCGACATAAATGGAATTATACTTTGATTTTCAATTGTTTCTTCCATTTTTTTTTTTTTGTAAATCGATTTTTTTACATTTAGTATTTTGTCTCTTGATTCAAGAAAATCAAGAAAATCAAGAAAACGTTGTCTATGGATCCTAGCAATACTACTGATACATAAAAGGATATCTATGTATACCCCTTCTATGAAAATTTTGAAAAAAGAATAGGATTTACGTATTAATCGAACATTTCTTCTTTGTAAGATTTGCAAACTATTTTTTTGTAATTCTAATCTTTTAGCATCATAAGTAGTTTTGTTCGAATTCAAATTGATCTCTGAAGTTAGAATCCCCTCTTTTTTTTCTTCTGTCATTGTTTCTTCTATTTGTTTTATGATTGTCTTTGTTTTAACATTAAGATCTTTTATCCTTTTTTCTCTGAATGAAGTCCAATTAAGAGATTCAATTTTAACGGGCGATTCCTCCTCAATCTTTGGATTATTCTTACTGATTGTTGAAGTTTTTTCGCTTTCACTCAGTTCCTCTATTGTTTCATCTATTGTTTCATCTATTGTTTTGAACCTAACTAGAATACTTTTAAGAATCCTTTTGATGTTCCAGTTTTCTATTTTTTTTAACATAGTTCGAAACCCTTTTTTTCTTTCATTTAAAAATTTTAGAACTAGAAAAAAACGCTTTTTCAAATCTTTTTTCAATTGTTTGCTTATTTTTTTGAAAATGGGACCCAAAAATGAAAATGCGTTTATTGGGAAACCCTCATCAAGGTACGATTCTACTAGTGTTCCATAACCTGTTAAAAACAATAAGTTTTTGTTTTTTTTGTTTTCAGTAGATATTTTCTTTTTTTTCTTTTTTTTCTGTGGATCTTTTTTTTTTTCAGTAGATTGTACCTTAGAGTTGTGCCAAGGTTTCAGAACAAAAGGGTTTAAGATCCTTATCTGAATACCCTCGTTGAACCAGTTTTTTGGCAAATCTTTCTCGGATACTGGAATGCCCTGATAGGTGCATTTAATATGAACTTCGTTTCCCCAATCCCTAAAATCTTCTGACCATTCGGGATTTTGAAATAATAGGATACGAATGATATTTTTAGTTATTATCAATGAAGGTACTAGAATATATTTTCTAATAAAAGATTGGGTTAGTAATACAAAACTTCTAATTATTAGACCATATAGAATACTTTCCCAGTCTTCTTCTATTTTTTTAAGTCTTGTTTCAGCCTCGTCTTTGTCTTGCTCTTTGTATTTCTGTAGCATCTCTTTCTGAAACTCCAAAAATTCTGAATTGTCAGTACCAGGTTTCCTGAACATTTCTTTCAAATATTGGGATATATCATTGAAAAGCTCACCAAAAATTGGGTTGTATACCTCCAAAAAAGTGGGGGAATGGACATTTCCATTTCCTTGAAAAAGTTTCGTAATCGCTACCTTCCTTCTAAGAGGACGCATAGATCCCTTAATTATTTCTCGGGCATAATCTGGTTCGCGTGAATAATTTACTACATAAAATTCTTGATTTATGTCCTGTTTTCTGTCCTGTTTTCTGTCCTGTTGAGGAATAGCCTCACTCTCACTGTCATAAGGCTTTCTAGAACGAGGAGAAAAATTCACTGAATCTGTATTCCCACTAAAAACTACTACAGGTTCGTGTATTGGGGAACGAATCTGAGCCTCTTTCATGCTTCTTTCCGTCAATTGCTCCAATTCGTCGATTAAGTCGTATTCCCATCGAGGAACTTGTTTACTGATTTCGTTTATTCCACTACATTTCTTTCTATTAAAAATGGTTTGGTTGTTCCGATCAGTTCTAATTGCCTCGAATAAGAATTTTTTTTTTCTTTTTTTTTCTTCGGAATATATTTCTACTTGTTCATGTTCTGGAAATAAATAAAGTCCGTCAAAATTAAAACTTGATACGGATTTTTCCGAAAATTTACTGATTAAGTTAACAAAAAAACCAATTTCAGTTAATAAAAATTTTCTATCAAATTGATCTATTTTCTGTTCAAATTCTGGAGAATTACTATTATTAGAAAGAAGGAGACCATGAATCTTATTTATTAAAATGGAATTTGTTGTGTAAGTTTCATTTTGAATTGATGGTGAAAAGCTTTGTCCACGAAAAGGTCCATTCACGAAAGGATCATATCTTTTAGTTAAATATTTTCTTTTCCTCTTATCATTAGACAATCTAATTCGGTTTTCAAATACATCCACAGGAATAAATTTCTTATTTTTCTTATATTTCTTATCTAGAACTTTTGCCCTTGTAAAAAATTCATTGCTTAGTTTCTTTGTTTTTTCTTTATTAGTGGAGCTCCAATAATTAGACAATTCATTATCATTATAGCAGATTTTATCTCTTGTGAAGAGATCCATTTTTTTTTCCATGATTTTCAGAAAACTAGATAAATCAGGTGGATACGTGAAAGATATTCGTTCTTTTCCATCACTTTGACATGTATGAAAAAAAAATTGTGAATTTTCATCTCGTACGACTCTTTCAAAGTGATCGTTTTTTATATATCGCAATGGCCTATTCCATTTTTGATAATCGAAAAGAGTAGTTACAAGAGGTTTTTCCAATGCGAAGAGATTATTATCTTGCTCAATGTTGTCCAAATTTCGGAAAAAGTTTTTCGGAAAAAGATAAAAAAGAAGATCTTCTTCGTCTTCGATGGAGCCGTTTTGTTCTTGTTTAGTTTCTTCCGTTTCCGAATCTATTTCAACATCATCGATTTCACTTTCAACATTGATTTTAGGCACTTCCCTCTCGTCGTATTCTATGATTTCATCAGTATAAAAATAAGGAACCGGTGTTCTGCCTAAATAGTGGGCAACGAGAACAAATGAAAAAACCACAAATATTTCACCCACATAATTTCGCAATTGTAACAGAATGTACTTAGAAAATCGCAGAGTTAACTGAGATTTGATCGAATTTTTTTTCTTTGACCAAACTAATAATATCAATCCAATACATTTCATCAAAAAGATATGACCAATTAACCAGCCAAGAAAACTACTTGTTAAGAATAAAAATTTATTGTTGGATCGAAAGAGATAAATGTTCATTAATCTTATTAAGATTGAACTTGGAAAAAGGAAGGGGTTTAATAACTGAAAAAAAAGATTGTTAAAGAATACTTTGTAAATACTAAATTTACGTATTGAATTTGGATTCTTGTATCCGGAATCCAACGTGTATCCAGAATCCAAATAGTAGTGTTTGTCGTTTTTGTATATGAAATTAAAAAAAAGATAGGGTAGAGTTAGGACAGTTATTGTATGAGGTCTAATCAAAGCCAAATGCAAGGGCGCATAATAGATCGATATGAACATCATGAGCTGTCCCGTAATAAACCCGGTTGTTGCTGCTATTTCCGTCTCGGTCCCTTCGTCCATAACCCGGGCTCGAATAAGGAAGAGATAAGATGGCCCTATAGAGAATGTGGTCAGAAATCCAAAATAGAGTCCCATCACAATGGCTGAATTCAATATTTTAAGCAATAAAGCTACTAAACGAACCAGTATAAACGATTGAGTAATCATAAAAATGCCTTTCCCTCCTTCAGGTAGTTTTCTATTTATTGAAATTTTTATTATTTCATTTATTATTATATTAGTTATATTATTTATATTATTATTCTATGATATTAGTATATCATATGATAATTTTTAATTTTCGTATTTATTATTTCATTTTTATTATTTCATTTATTATTATATTAGTTATATTATTATTCTATGATATTAGTATATCATATGATAATTTTTAATTTTCGTATTTATTATTAGATGTGTTAAACATATAGAATATTCTATAATTATATGATATTTTTTTATTATTTATATTAGAAAGATATTATTAGATTAGATATCTTATTATATGATAATATGGTTATATAACCATATTATCATATAATAGGGTTATATGATATGCTTCTATGATAATCTAATCGGTCGGGGGGTTATATGATATGCTTCTATGCTTCTATGATTCTATGATAAAGGGGTGATACGATATGCTTCTATGATAATCTAATCGGTCGGGGGGTTATATGATATGCTTCTATCTATGATAAAGGGGTGATACGATATGCTTCTATCTATGATAAAGGGGTGATACGATATGCTTCTATCTATGATAAAGGGGTGATACGATATGCTTCTATCTATGATAAAGGGGTGATACGATATGCTTCTATGATAATCTAATCGGTCGGGGGGTGATACGATATGCTTCTATCTATGATAAAGGGGTGATACGATATGCTTCTATGATAATCTAATCGGTCGGGGGGTGATACGATATGCTTCTATG